TTGGAATTGAGAGCATAGCCCAATGAATTTGACTTTACTGTATTTTGTTTCCGAAATAACTCTCATCAACTAGCACTATTTTGATGTGAACCCTTAGGAATAATTCATAAAACGGGTTAGATGGAAAAATGCCTCTTCACTTTATGGCCCTACTAAGGATATCGGCATACATATTAATACATAGACTTTCCATTTCCGACATCCGCCAATCCTTATTCTAGTTGAAAATAGCTAGAATAAATTTACCCATATATCATTTTATGTATGTATAAGAACTCTTTGATTTATGTATGTTCTATTTCTGTTAAGCAGAAACCCCATGTTATACCATACTCAAATAAATATCTATTTATTTATTTTATCTAAGTTAAAAAAAAATAAGATAATGAGATTTAGTCCTATCCGAGATCTAAACAATCTTGTTTTTTTGAACATAAAGAAATAAAGAAGCCATTGCCATGGCCGGAAATACTAGGCCCACTAAAGGCACAAAAATAGAGGGAAAGTTGAAAGTTATCATAGAATGAATACCTCGATTTAATTTACTATTTGTACCTGTTATTATTATATTGTTTCTATTGTTATAAAGATATCTTGTGATATGTTATAAAGATATCTTGTAATAATTTTAATTATAAAATGAAAATTCCTTATTAATGCGATTCTAATTACTATTTTTTTAATTATGAAACTTTCATTTTAAGTAATTATAGTTTTAAGTAATTATAGATCGAAGTATATATCTAAATGAGTATATATAATAAGTGCAAGGAATGTAGAACTAAATAAATGGACTTATTCATCTTTCGACACGAAGGATATGTATGAAAATTTAGTTTATTATTTATTCTTCTTCGTTTGTTCTTGTCTTCTACTTCTAATTTAATAATTTTTTACAAATTACTGAAAGATTTCTAGACTTCTTAGTCAAAATTCAAATATAGAAAATATATAATTGTGTATTTTTCTATATTTGAATTTATTATATAATACATACGTAAGAAGAACTTCGCCTAATTTCACAAAAGCAAGAATTCATTCTTTTATAGAGGCTTGCTGATTCGTAATCATGAATATTAGTAAAAAAAAGAAAAATTATATGCAACTGGTGATTCTTTCTAGAATTCGATCTTATAGATCTTAAGTCACCAAAAAAAAGTCTGTTCTTCTTATTTTTATTTTGATTCCGATAAGCTAACTACGCGTTTACTACAAAAAACGAATTAAACGGAATAGTCTTTTAATTTTGATTCAAAGGAAAGAAAGCGTGGAGTTGAAATAACTCACTCAGAACGTTTTTTAAAAGATTACGTGGTACAATTAGATCGAATAAGCCCTTCTGGAATAAATATTCAGCCGCTTGTGACCCTTCGGGTACTGTTTTATTCAATGTTTGTTCAATTACTCTTTTACCCGCAAATGCAATGTAGGCGTTGGGTTCGGCAATAATGATATCCCCCAACATACCAAAACTAGCTGTCACCCCACCCGTAGTGGGAGATGTAAGAATTGGTACATAAAATAGTTTTTTATTTGATTGATAATCGTATAAAGCAGAAGATATTTTAGCCATTTGCATCAAGCTCAAACTTCCTTCTTGCATACGTGCACCCCCAGAAGCACACACTATAACAAGAGGTATAAATTTTTTGGTAGCATACTCGACCAAACGGGTAATTTTCTCTCCGACTACAGATCCCATACTACCCCCCATAAACTGAAAATCCATAACCCCAATTGCAACGGGAATACCATTTAGTTGGCCTATACCTGTTTGAACAGCCTCAGTTAACCCTGTCTTTCTTTGATAAGAATCAATACGATCTTTATACGGCTCCTCCTCCGAATGAAATTCAATGGGATCCAGAGATACCATGTCTTCATTCATAGGATCCCAAGTGCCTGGATCAATCAAAAGTTCGATTCTATCTGAACTACTCATTTTCAAATAATATCCACATTGTTCACAAATATTCATTTTTGACTTCAAAATTTTCTTATAATTTAATCCATAACACTTTTCGCATTGAACCCACAAATGCCTGTATTTTTGAGTTACATCGAGATTATTATAACTTTCTCTTATAGTTAAATCACCCGTATTCCTTATACTGGAACTCTCGCTTTCACTACTATTTTGATTTTCACCATAAATGTAACTGTCACTATAATTGTCACTACTACTTACAATGTAAGCGTAAGCATTAATGCGTAGTTGAGAATCAAGATAACTGTCAATACAACTATTAATATGATTAGTCCAACTATATTGAGTATCATCTATGTAACGATCATAGTAAGGATCATCACTATTAGATCCATTATTCAGATAATCAGAATTCGGATAACTAGAAAAAGGTCTTTCGAGTTCACTCAGAAAAGAATGATCCTTGTTAATCTCAAAAAGCTTATTTTCAATATCAAAATATATGGAATAGCTGTCCCCATTCCTATCCCTAACTAGAAAAGTGTCATCAGAGATGAAATTACCAATGTCCTT